TCTATCTATTTTATATATATCAATAAAATTTATATCAATAAAATATAAATAGATTTTTGTCGTTATAAAAGACACTCTTTTATAGTAACAATAATAAATTTAGTATGATATAAATAGAACAAAAGAGGAAATAGCAAAGAAACAAAAAGGTTATACAAGGCTATATACAAATCATCCACATTTTTTTTATTTCATTAATTGAATTTTATTTGTTGATTAGGACGAAGTTCCGTAAAAACCCCCGCCCTTTTTGAAATATCATGAACAGTTCCTGTAGGTTGAGCACCTTTTTCAAGGAAATATAGAATAGCAGGAACATTTAAATAGATTTGATTCTTTATCGGGTCATAAAAACCCACTTTACGAAGATCTCTTCCCTCTCGTCGGGATCGAACATCAATTGCAACGATTCGATAAATGGCTCATTGGGATAGATGAACAATACTCCCCCCCCCCCTAGAAACGTATAAGAAGTTTTCTCCTCGTACGGCTCGAGAAAATTCTAAATTATGTCTATGTATAGAATCATAATAACAAATAGATCCATAAAATCATCAAATTCATTATATTATTGATTTGAGTTTAAATACTTTTTCTTAGTCTTCCCCCCCCCCCAAAAAAAAAAATTATTTGTATCCTCATAACTCAAGTTGAATAACTCTCAAATAACTCAAAAGAAACCTTTTAGGTATTAAATTTATTGAGTGGTCTCTAACCCTTTTTGTCTGTCTCCTTTAGAATCTATTTTGATTCTTAAATATGATCTGGTTGTTGAGACAATTGAAAACGGTATTTCCTTGTTCCAGGATCTTTATCTTTGCCTTGAATCATTGGGTTTAGACATTACTTCGGTGATCTTTAAATCGTTTCAAAACGGCAGCAACATACCATTTTTTGTGATTTCTTTCTATCAAAGAATCGTATGAATGGTTGATTCCTACGTAATACACTTTACTTTTGATTTGATTTGATCAAAAGAGTTTTACCAATTCCAACAAAATTAACTTTTAAATTTTATCGAATTGGATCCTTTAGATTTATATATCTAAAATATACTTACGAAGTTGTTCCAATTTATTGATCGATACTAACCTTAGATTCTTGCCCTTGAGAAATTAATCAATACGTTCTACTCGAGCTCCATCGTGTACTATTTACATGGCAACACTCTCAAAAATGAGGGTTCCAGTGGAACAGAACAAATGATGTCGAGCCAAGAGCACTTTCGTTCCTATATAATATAAAAAAGTGGTGGATGTAAGAATCCACAGCTGATCATGTCCTTCAAGTCGCACGTTGCTTTCTGCCACATCGTTTTAAACGAAGTTTTACCATAACATTCCTTCAGTTTGGAACCAGTATGTAATTGATTCAATTATGGAATCGTGAATAATCATCGGTTCGGTCGGTACATAATAATCTATACTTTTTTCTTCTATATGAAGAATGGATAATGTATGACGAAGTCTTAACAAGAATTCAATCAATTTAACCCCATTGTTTATAATTTTTTTAAAATTATAACTAACATAACATGAATAAATAAACACGAATAAACAAGTTATTTTGAATCTCTATCTTCATATCTTCAAGTAACGTGATAGGATAAATTCAACAATTTAACACTTCTTAGAGTACCAAGAACTCATAAGAAATCATTAAAAAGATTTAATTGATTGAATAGTTTAATAGTTTCCTACCCTATATCATTATTTGCATAAGGTTTTACAGTAAGTACCATTCGCTTTTTATCATCATTAAGAGAAAGATAAATCCATAATCCATATTGGATTAAACCATCAATGATTAATAAAAAAAAAAAGACTGATGTAAGGAAAGATTGAAGATTTAGGTTGTTATTTTTTCGTATTTCATATTGTAAAATCAGTAATATTTAACAAATCAAAATTTCGTTTCATATGCGTGTTATTTGAACTCGATTAAATTTGTGAAAAAGATATGATTAATAATAAAAAAAAAAAAAAAAGAAATAAGAATCACATTCTATAACAATATTATACTCTTAAACGGAAGACTGGTCGAAAAGATAATCTTTATTTTGATATATTTTATTATGATATAGATTATGATATAGATATATATTTTATTTTTTATTATAGATTAATAAAATGATCGTGGGTCAGGTATGTTCTGGGACGGAAGGATTCGAACCTCCGAATAGCGGGACCAAAACCCGTTGCCTTACCACTTGGCCACGCCCCATTTCTAGTCGACACTAATAAACACTAATATTGGTACTGGTTGTTCGTCAACTCAAGTCTAAATATCTATTATCTATAAAATAGATTACTAGAATTTTTATACATGTAGACGTAGAATTAAACAGAATTTATTGATCATTACATATAATTCAATTAAGATATTGTATGAAAGTATGGTTTATTCTATTCTCTTTTGATTTGAGAATTGAAGGATTTTTGATTGGGTGAGTTCAAATCAAAGAAAGTTTTTTGGTCTATCTTATTTTCTTTTTATTCATTTTTCTTTTCTATGAATAATAACATATTTATAATAATAAAATAATAAAAAACTCAATTTATTAATAACTCAATCAAAATAAATAAAATACAATTATCCTCAAGAACAAAATGTTTGTTATGCTTAATATATTTAGTTTGATCTGTATCTGTCTTAATTCTGCTCTTTATTCAAGTAGTTTTTTCGTCGCCAAATTGCCCGAGGCCTACGCTTTTTTAAATCCAATCGTAGATTTTATGCCAGTAATACCCCTGTTTTTTTTTCTCTTAGCCTTTGTTTGGCAAGCTGCTGTAAGTTTTCGATGATATCTTTAATTTAATAATGTCTAGACAAATTCATGATTTATTGAAAAAAAAAAAATTCAAAGAAAAGAATTGATAAGATCAGATAAGTCTTACACCCTCAATTCAAATATTGAAATTCTTGTACAACCGCGAAAAATCTGGATCACCCCACTTTATTTCTTGGTGTCAAAATAAAAAATCAAAATAGTAGGGTATGCGGTATAAAAACGGAGAATCTATTCTCTTTTTTACTAAAAAAAATCTTGGAGATTATGTAATGCTTACTCTCAAACTATTTGTTTACACGGTAGTGATATTCTTTGTTTCTCTCTTTATTTTCGGATTCCTGTCTAATGATCCAGGACGTAATCCTGGACGTGAAGAATAAAAGATAAGGTTTTTGTTTTCCTTGCTTGATTTTTAAATGTTCTTAGTAGGATTTTATCTATTACACATTTTTAACTATTAAAAATAAAAAGAGCTCGCGAAAAATTCGAAAGAAAATACCAAGTCATCAACAAAAACGGAAAGAGAGGGATTCGAACCCTCGGTACGAAAAACTCGTACAACGGATTAGCAATCCGACGCTTTAGTCCACTCAGCCATCTCTCCTCCCAATTGAAAAAGGATAATACTATGTTACATTATAAAAAATAAGGATTGAAAGAGCCCTTCATAATATTTTTTTTTCATCCGAGAGTGCTTTTTAGTTCCACGGCCCGGCTAAGTACTGACCAGGCCGGGCCCGCCATTTATTGTTCCAACGAATCATAAATAATTTTTTTTTATTTGAAAACTAAAATACTTGCTTGTTATTACGATTGGAAACATAAAAACTCTTTTGATTTCTATGATATAGAATCAAATGATATCGAATCAAAGTGTCGTTTCTTATCTTAATTCTTAATTTTTTATATTTATTCTTTATTTTCTTTATTCCTTTTATTTTAGTAAAGTAAATAAATAACAAAAAGGGAGCTGTGGATTCTTGCACAATACATTTTCATGTATGTTATGGCTTAAGTAGTTTTGTCGAGACGTCTAGGTCAAAAACCTCCGGCAAAAAAACACTTGTTATTTAGTTTTAGTTATTGAAATTTAATGAATTCTCTTTTCCGAATCTCATTGGGTTCTCTGATACAACACGTAAACGCTCTAATTTTCATGATTATTTTATGATCCTATCCTTTCTTTTTACTCTTTTAACTTTTTATTACGACCCATTTTCTTGTTCGACAAAAGGTTCATTTATATACAATAATCGGATTGTAGCGGGTATAGTTTAGTGGTAAAAGTGTGATTCGTTCTATAATCCTTTATATAGTTAAGGGGTCTTTCGGTTTGATTAATATTTCATTCCGACCAAAAACTTTATTTCTTAAAAGGATTTAATCCTTTACCTCTCAATGAAAAATTCGAGGAAGAATATACATTCTCGTGATTTGTATCCAAGAATCAATTTAAAATTGAAAAATTGGATTATGAGATTACGAAACATAATTTTTTTTTTTTTATTAGATCAATACTTCTAATTGAATAAGTATGAGTAAAGGATCCATGGATAAAGATAGAAAGTGGCTTTCTAATCGTAACTAAATCTTTAATTTGGAATTTGTATTACGGAAATTGAAGCAAAATGGCTATTAAACAATGACTTTGGTTTACTAGAGACATCGACAAATTTTTTTAGCTCGGTAGAAACAAAATGCTTTTCCTAAGGATTCTCTCACATAGAAATAGAGAACGAAGTAACTAGAAAGGTTGTTATAATATAATCCCCCTCTTTTCTATAGGGATCGTCTAGAAAGCGGGTTGTTCTGAATACATTCAGACAGAAAAGCTGACATAGATGTTATGGGTGGAATTTTTTTTTTCGTTCATGTCTTAATATAGGAATTTATACATCTTCCATAAAGGAGCCGAATGAAACCAAAGTTTCACGTTCAGTTTTGAATTAGAGACGTTAAAAATGATGAATCAACGTCGACTATAACCCCTAGCCTTCCAAGCTAACGATGCGGGTTCGATTCCCGCTACCCGCTTTTACTTTATTTTTTTATTAAATTAATAAGAAATAAGAAAAAAATAATAAGAAATAAGAAAAAAATAGAATTAAATATTTTGAGATTTTTATTATTTTATAAAAAATTTTATGAATATAATTAATGTAATGCATCATTGACTTGAATACGGAATTCCCGGAATTGGTTCAACTAT